ATGCCGAATTGCTCCACATATAGTTCCTCGAACCACGTTTTCTAACCGAACTAGAGCCAATCCGAATTGATCTTGTAAAAGATCTGCGACAGACCGAATACGTTTATGTTTCAAATGATTCATATCATCAAGTGTACCCATTCCAAATTTCATTCCAATCAAATGATCCGCAGCTGCCAATATATCCCGTGGTAACAAAAACATATTATTTTCGGGTATATCAAGGTTCAGTCGCCGGTTCATATTTCGTCGACCAATCCTTCCTAATTCGCATCTTTGTTGAAAGAATTTTTTTTGTAAGTCCTTACATAAAGATTCCGAAAATACCGGATCCCCACCCACACAAGCAAATTGTTGATAAAACTCCAAAATGGCATTTTCTTTTGACCCTATTTTTTTTTTCTCCTTATCATTAAGGAAAGACAAGAAAATTTCCGGGTAGCAAACATTATCCAGAATTTCTCTTAGATTCAAACCCATAGCTGATGATAGAACTAAAATAGATATTTTCTGTTTCCTACTCACCCGAGCCCATATCCTTGCTTTTCTATCGATCTCTAATTCTGATCTTCCTCCCCAATCTGATATTATGGTGCCGGTATAGACCGAAATTCCGTTATGGTCCAATTCGGATCGGTAATAAATACCCGGGCTTTGCAATATTTGATTGATCACAATTCTGTATATTCCATTTACTATAAAAGTTCCCAGGGAATTCATTAGAGGAATATTTCCAATCAAAATTGTTTGTTCTTGCATCTCCCTACTGGTTTTCCAAATTAATCCCGCGGACACATATAATTCAGAAGAATATGTGAGTGATTCATACACAGCATCTTTTTCCTTTATCAAGGGTTCTGCTAATTGATATGTTTCCACAAATAATTGAAATTCAATTTCTTGGTCTGTATCTTCCATTTTTGGAAACTTATAAAGTTCTTCTGGTAAGCCCTGATCAATGAATTTCCAAAATCCTTCAAATTGTATCTGATTAAACCCAGGAATTGTAGACATTCCCTCATTTCCATTCCGTAGCATTTCCACTGAATTCCCCGTTTATTGAAAAATTCCATTTTTGGCTCATTCTTTGTTGAATCATATAGATCGCTCTAGCTCTGATGGGATTTATATTCTGTTTACTAAATCACATAAAATTTGACACAAAAACTCCATATATGAATATATGAGCATATATGGAATGTATAAAATACGTATGAAGGGGGGAATAAATAAAAAAAAGTTTTTACTCAAATTTAAAAATGCAACAGATACAAAAGGAAAGGAATTGATAAAACATTCTTAATAAAAATAATTCTTCTACTTATTAATACTTAAATTCGATTTATAAATTTGAGTTTAGTATAGAATATCAGTACAATTTCTAGCATTATTATCATATTACGTATTCCAACCCGATTGGATACCAAAAACGAAACAGATACAGGATTTGATCCCTTCACCGAGAGAAAGACATAATAATTAGAAACAATAAAGAGTTAATTTATTTAACCAATCTTTTTGGCCCCTGTGTATCGTTACAAAAAGGATTTGCGGAGAAACGAGATATTTTGACCTATTTAGTACTATATTTGCATAATTCCTAAAATATTATTGTATTGTAAAGCGAGTTATCTTTAGTATAGTAAATTAATTAAATAGTCAATTTAAACATGCCCAGATATATATATATATTATATATAAGATACTTTACTGTCGTCTGTGTAATTTTTTTCTGGTTCCGGGGTTTACATATACTCATAATTCTTGTTATAATTGAAATTGAGAAAAAGAAAAATGGAAATAAAGATTTTTCGGTTTTTATTGAAAAGATGCAATACTGATTAGTTATCCTTTGGATTTTCTTATGTCATTAGGTAAACATAATTTGAAATCAAAATATACGAATCGTTGATGAAACCGCAATCAACTCAATAGTTAATGGTTCCAATTGATCATGTTTATCATGAATTTCAATTTTGACTAAAAGTTGATATTTTTTGATATGGATCGAATCAAAACAAAAAGGAAAGATTTTACTTTTAGTAAGTAGTGGAATGGCTATCAAGGAAAAGAGATTCAAAATGAAAGTACAATAAACAAGTTCAGTAATCCATCCCAAAAAGGTAATCTTTTCGTCTAGTCTATTTTGTATCGTTTTGGCGGCATGGCCGAGTGGTAAGGCGGAGGACTGCAAATCCTTGTTCCCCAGTTCAAATCCGGGTGTCGCCTGATTCTAATTAACAAAAGACTCGAACCCCCTTATTGACTGCTATAACCGAGAATTCCCCGAATTCCTCGGCGGCCGAAGGTAAGGAGAAGAAGAGGTCTCTTAACGCGTATTTTATTCTAAGTATCTGTCGGTTCTCAAAAGTGAAAGTTCGGTAAATCTTTGTGTCTAGGATTCAAGGAAAGATTTTACTTTTAGTAAGTAGTGGAAGGACTATCGAAACTTCTCCATCCCTATTGGAGTACTGGGCTTTGAATTCAGCGGTAGGGAATATCTAACTAATTAGGAAAGAAAAACGGAATATAGTTTATATAGAAATTCAAAAAATTAAGAGTCCAAAAATTTTTGACTCTGTACCATGGATTTCACTATTATTAGTAAACAATAATGGAATAATTCCTTCATATTCATAGAAATAGGGGACATAATTCACATGGATATTGTAAGTCTCGCTTGGGCTGCTTTAATGGTAGTCTTTACATTTTCTCTTTCACTTGTAGTATGGGGAAGAAGTGGACTCTAGAAATACTACTTCATTTTTTTTGATGAATAAAACTCATTTGTTTTATCGATCGCTTCGCAAAGTTTTTTTTAATTTTAATATAGAAGAATGTCAATAAAAAAGAAAAAGATATTGCAAGAATTCCCATGTTTATATTTCGAAAGGAGATATAGATGCTAGGAAATTTCTCTAATTGAATTTTAATAAAAGTCCCTTCCTTGAAATTGAATAAAAATTCAATTAGAGAAATTCTATATTCTATAAAAGATAATGGGCAACAACAGACCCCTTTTGTTTTCCTATTTATCAAAATCTAAAAGAAAGACGTTCTCATATTAGTATAATATTACGCGACTACGTACTTTTCGAGAGAAAAGAACAGAGACATAGTCCTTGTTCAACAAGATATACACATAATAAGATCTTGACTCGGAAGAGTTGCATATTAGGCACTTACCACTTGTTTTATTATTTTCGAAAATGGACTTTTTGGGGCTTTATCGATTCCTAGTTTTAAGTGTTAAAAACAGATCAGTTTGACTATTTCATTTCAAAACTCAAAAAAGTTTCTATACCATCGAACTTTTTCGAGTATCGATCCAGCAGTCAATCAATTCAATTACTTTACTTTTTGGGTTGGCAATGAGAAAAAAGGATTACTAATTTCGTTTTTTTTAATATATACCATTATTTCTTTCTTTGATTCTTTCGGCAGGTCGTGGTATTTCTATTTGAAAGAATCCGAAATCGAAGAATTCGAGCTGTAAAATAAACGGAAGAGTTGTCGTTCGGTTATTTCTATTTCGGATTGATCAGAATCAATACAAATTGATCAAATAGATGTAGCAAAAAAAGAGAATTGGGGCCGCTATGTCCATAACATATACGAAGATACCTGTTGTGAATTGATCGATATTACATTAAGCTTGTATCTTTATTACAGTTATTATGGTTATAGTAAAATTTACTAGACGAAAAAAAAATACTAATCTAATCGATAGTATGGTAGAAAGATTCATATGAATCTTTCTACCATACTATCAAATCTCATCGAATATTGCTGATTCTAACCTGCTCCTTTCAGTTAAGAAACTGAATTGGAATTCCTTTTTCTTTCCATTTTTCAATCATGGATAAAGAACTAAGAAATCAAGTTTCATTTTAATTAATCATTTTGACTAACCGTTTTTACATAGATAATAAGTAAAAAAGCAGTAGGAACTAGAATGAATAGTGCAGTAGCAATAAATGCGAGAATATTTACTTCCATAATCTCATCGTTTTTTACTTCGCATTAACTCGGGATTTAATCCCATAGAGATGATAAAAATTTTACCTGTTGATGATATTGAATCAGATTAATATCATGAATAACAATATCTGAGTTATCATATCAATTCGCCGTCGCGAATTGAATAGTATAACATAGGAAGATCTTTTATCTATATTGAATCCAAAAAAAGAAAAATGGAATTTGTTATCTAATCAAGACTTCTCTTATTTATCATTCTGTTTTATTCTTTTTTTCCCTAACCCGACGTCTTCCTTCTACAATCATCTAATGAAGTTTCCCTTTTCAAGTAATGAAAATTTTCAGATTTGTTTGATGATAAATAAATCCAAAAAGAAAAGGGAAAGAAAAAAGCCCTAAGAATGATCAGAAGAATTTTTATTGAAAGTGAAATTCTATTGTTGTCCTTTTCCAAAAAATCGAAAGATGCATTGATACATTTATTGATTATTGGATCCGTCGGGACTGACGGGGCTCGAACCCGCAGCTTCCGCCTTGACAGGGCGGTGCTCTAACCAATTGAACTACAATCCCAGGGAACTAAAATATACAGTATTCTTTTTTTATGATTTGACTCAAAACATTTCGAGTTAGAATTTTCGTGTTGTAACAGAGACGCGAGTGATATATTCATCTCCACATGAATATGCACTTTCTTTAGTGAGAATGGCACGAATTGTTAGTAAAATTTCCTTATTTCAAAATCGATTGAGAATAAATCTTTCAATAAAGAAAAAATTTTTATTTTTGTCTTTAGACTTTTTAAACTTTAACGATTTAAACTTAAAGGTCATAATATGAATCGAGATCATTATTCTGCTCAAAATTGACTGAAACAAATAAATAGAGCAAACAAATAAAAAATGCAGTATACAATAGAACAGAAAATTGGATTCTTTTATTACGTGTATTAACCTTTTCGGGAGGACAAAAATCTTCATCTCATAATGGATGAGCGAATTATTGGGCCGAGCTGGATT